TCTCCTTGGCAAGGAGAAATTTTACCATTCAACTATATCCGCATTTTTTTGATCGTCCTTGATACGTAATATATCAATTCTAGTTGTGCAGAGCTGTGTCTGATATCCTATTCTAGGTAATTTAAATCTAGGTAATTTAAAAAGTCGAAATAGAATATCTATATATCTTTCTATTCTTAATAGAATATTTTCTATTCATAGTCGTTTCTATTCATAGTCGTTTCTATTAAGAATATAGGTATTCTTCTTTTTTTCTATAATAGAATTCAAATTCAATTCAAATTAGTATTTGATATACTATTTTCATTTATAATAGATTAAGATTATTATATTATACTAAGATTATTATATTATACATAGAATAATATATATATATTATTCTATTAATAGAATAATATATTCTAGATTTTTACTATAAATCTAGTAATACTTATCTTAATAATCAGAATATTATTATATTCACATTCATAGTATTTAGAAAATATATTTCTAGACTATTTTAAATATATTTGAATATATTAATACATAACATACATAATTGGAATATTCTATTCCAATTTTTCTATTTTTTTCTTATTTATAATAATATAAAATAATAATATAAAATATATATTATATTGTTTATTTCTCTTTTTTTTTTAGTTTTATTATATATCATATTTAGTATATGATATAAGATTTTTCAAAAAAATAGAAGAAGTTTGACCCCTCCCTATAATAATGTTTTCGTTTTCTTTATTTATTTGTGGGGTCTTATATATTCCATTTTAATGTGCCTCACAACCCGAAAGAATTTGGGGGGAGGGGTCATTTCGTTTTTTGATCTAGAATGAATAGTTTCAAGAGATGAGAGAATTAAGAATACCCACTAGAAATACTAATCCAATCCATAATGATGTACCGGAAAATACAACATTTTTGTTACTCGACCAACCATCAGGAGAAGCAAATACAACAGGTACACTAATCAATAAAATGGATGAAGTAGCAATTAATGCAAAAACAGCTAATTGGAAAGCAATAGTCATGTTTCTAATCCTCCAATTTACCAACAAAAGAACTATACCATTTGATCCCCAACCCCAACCCCTTGACCCCTTTTTTAATCGACAAAAAATTTGTAATGTAATAAAAAACGCATTATGAAGGGTTTTATCACGAATCCATTGATTTTTTATGACACCCCTTTTGAAGCATGGATTGAGGGGTAGTTTTTTTTTTACTTCACACACAAAAGGGCATGCTGGATCATGCATCTATATACGGATAGAGAACTAGACCAATAGATTCACACTGGATATCTTTACCATAGATAGATAAAAAGGGTATCAGTCATGTTCTATTCAGTGGAATAAAGATAAAATAGAAATTAGCTTTTGGAGAGATGGCTGAGTGGTTGATAGCTCCGGTCTTGAAAACCGGTATAGTTTGAAAGAACTATCGAGGGTTCGAATCCCCCTCTCTCCTTTTTCTTGGCGAATGGGTTTTTTTATTTTATTGATTTAGGTTGGCTAGGTTTTTTCGGGCTCGGCTAAGTAGTGATAGAGCCGAGCCCGAAAAAAGATAAAATATAAATGAATTGAAAAAGAAAAAATACTTTATTCAATATGATCTGTCCCACTCAACCCGATATGTATAGTAAAATCAAAGTGATTCTTACGTCAAGCATTGTATTTCATGTTTCAATTAAGAGGAGTCATGAAAAGAACAGGTTCCAAATCTCTATCAATTCCTTTTTCAAATCCTGCGGCAGCTGCGCGAGCTCTTCCCGCGTGCCATAAATGGCCTACAAATAGGAAGAATCCTAGAACAAAATGAGAAGTAGCTAACCAACTTCTAGGAGAGACATAATTAACTGCATTAATCTCTGTAGCTACGCCACCCACAGAATTTAAGGAACCTAAAGGAGCATGAGTCATATATTCTGCGGAACGACGTTCTTGCCAAGGCTGTATGTCTTTTTTCAGTCTACTCAAGTCCAAACCATTGGGACCCCTTAGAGGTTCTAACCAGGGAGCACGCAGATCCCAAAAACGCATAGTTTCTCCCCCAAAAATAACTTCTCCGGTCGGGGAACGCATTAGATATTTACCTAAACCGGTAGGTCCTTGAGCAGATCCTACATTAGCTCCAAGACGTTGGTCTCTAACTAGAAAAGTAAATGCTTGAGCTTGAGAAGCTTCTGGTCCAGTAGGACCATAAAACTCACTAGGATAAGCAGTATTATTAAACCAGACAAAGCAACAAGCTATAAAACCAAAAACGGATAAAGCAGCTAAACTATAAGACAAGTAAGCTTCTCCAGACCATACTAGTGCCCGCCTAGCCCATGCAAACGGTTTGGTTAATATATGCCAGATTCCACCAAGTATACAAATGGAACCCAACCATACATGCCCTCCAATTATGTCTTCCAAATCATCCACACTAACAATCCAGCCTTCGCCCCCAAAAGGTGATTTTAGTAAATAACCAAATATAATACTTGGACTAAGGGTTA